AGCTCTTTTTTGTGGTCATAATGCCCAAATTTCAAGTCAGCTCAGTTGCTCGTTCCAGGCCTCTTGAATCTTCTATTTACCTATTTCTTTGATTTGTTTTTTTTTGTGTAATGCAGCTTTACTCTTGTTTTCTTTATTAATGATAGGAATTCTCTTGTTAAGACCCTATGAATCGATGGAAACCCCAGATTCATACTCGAACCGCGATGATTCAATAAAACTTCAAACGAAATCCAAAGATTCCCTGAGTAAGAACCATTGGATCATCACTTATTGAATGATAGATATAATGACGAAAAATCCAAAGAAAGTTTTTTACTTGGATCAAAATAAAACAGGGGGGTTTAAAAAGAAAAGAAAAAGATTTCGATTTATAACTCTTTGGAAATTTTTTTGGAATCCGGTCACGGGGTGTGAATATTAAGTAGGAATCATAGTGAATATATATATTTTTTGGATCTATTTCATCTATTCCGTGCTCCAGATACGAGAATGAATATCCGACGAGGTAAAACCATCTATATCAAGATGACAGACCCACTCTCTGTACTATCAATAAGATCCATTATAACAAGTCACACACTCATATTCCGGAAATACAGAAAGAAATTCCACGATCGAACTACCAATAACAAAAAAATAGAATGAGATCAAAATCCAAAACCGAAATGCTTTATTTTGTATTGAAAAAGCTAAGAATTCGCGGTTATTGTGAATCTAATTCATTGAAATTCCGTCCAATAAAACGGAAGAATTATAAATTTCCAAAATAATAGATAAGAATACCGCAAATAGAGCCATTGCAAGACCCATCAAAGGGGTAGTTCCCCACCCAGGAGCTACTTTACCATATTCTGAATTTAATGGTTTCAATAACCCCCCTAAACCTGTTTTTTTTGGTCTAGCTCTAGAACTCTCCTCAGCAGTTTGTGTAGCCATACATCCTATTTTGTATTAATTGAGATCTGTTGACTTTGTATACCATTCCGTTGTAAATAAACGCTTTTTCCGAGATCCATTTTTTTGTTCTTGAAATTATCTAATAATGGAAACAGCAACCCTAGTCGCCATCTCTATATCTGGTTTACTTGTAAGTTTTACGGGGTATGCCTTATATACTGCTTTTGGGCAACCCTCTCAACAATTAAGAGATCCGTTCGAGGAACACGGGGACTAGTTGAAGTAATGAGCCTCCCAATGCTGGGAGGCTCTTCAATTGATATAATCAAAAATCATTTCGTCTTTTTAGTTTGAATTTTAGGCGGTTCTCGAAAAAAGATAGCGAAAAAAATGATCCCTAGAGTGGAGACTAAGAGGAATGTATAAACCAATGCTTCCATAAATTCGATCGTGCTTTACTTACAATTATAACTTCCGTACCTATTTATTTGAGATTATCTCTCCGATAAAGAAAAAGAAAGGGTCAAAGAAAAGGCGAAGAAGATTTTTCGGTTAACCTATGTGAAATCAACAAAATAAAGAAAAAAAAAATAACATAGAAATGCAATCCTGTATCAGACTGCTTGTCTTCTTGTAGTTGGATCTCCAAGTTTTTGGAATGCTCCAAATTCCACTTGCGTATCCAAATCCGGGTCAATACCAGCAAAAACATCTCTGAAGAGGGTTCTAGCACCGTGCCAAATGTGCCCGAAGAAGAAGAGCAGAGCAAACGAAGCATGCCCAAAAGTAAACCAGCCTCTCGGACTGCTACGAAAAACACCATCCGATTTCAAAGTAGCGCGATCTAATTCAAAAATTTCACCTAATTGAGCGCGTCTAGCATATTTTTTAACAGTAGCAGGGTCACTATAACTGACTCCATTGAGTTCGCCACCATAGAACTCGATGGTTACACCTACTTGTTCCACACTATACTTCGATTCTGCCCTTCTAAAAGGAACGTCGGCTCTAACAATTCCGTCTCCGTCTACCAAAACAACCGGAAATGTTTCAAAAAAAGTAGGCATACGACGTACAAAAAGTTCACGCCCCTCTTTATCTCTAAAGATAGGATGTCCTAACCACCCAACGGCTATTCCATCCCCGCTGTCCATTGAACCCGCTCTGAATAATCCCCCTTTTGCAGGATTATTCCCGATGTAATCATAAAAAGCCAATTTTTCAGGAATTTTAGACCACGCTTCTGATAAGCTTTGATTTTTGGCTAGCCCCGCGCCAACTCTTCGATATATTTCTTGCTGGAAGTATCCCTGATCCCATTGATAACGGGTGGGACCAAACAATTCAATAGGGGTAGTTGCTGAACCATACCACATAGTTCCAGCAACAACAAAAGCTGCAAAAAAGACAGCAGCAATACTACTGGAAAGGACGGTTTCAATATTGCCCATACGCAATCCCTTGTAGAGACGTTGGGGCGGACGGACACTAAGATGAAATAGACCCGCCAATATACCTAAAGTCCCCGCTGCAATATGATGAGAGGCTATTCCTCCTGGAACAAAAGGATCAAAACCTTCTACGCCCCATGCTGGATTTACAGGTTGTACCTCTCCAGTTAGTCCATAAGGATCGGACACCCAGATTCCAGGACCATACAACCCTGTTACATGAAATGCGCCAAAACCAAAGCAAGCTAGCCCTGAAAGAAATAAATGAATTCCAAAGATCTTGGGCAAATCTAAAGAAGGTTTTCCTGTGCGTTCATCAGAAAATATTGCTAAATCCCAATACACCCAATGCCAGATAGCTGCCAAGAAGCACAAGCCAGAAAACAGAATATGTGAGCCGGCCACACCTTCGTAACTCCAAATACCCGGATTCGTTACAGTTCCCCCTGTGATACTCCAACCACCCCATGAATTAGTTATTCCTAAACGAGTCATGAAGGGTATAACGAACATACCTTGTCTCCACATTGGATCAAGAACGGGGTCAGAGGGATCAAAAACGGCTAATTCATATAAAGCCATCGAACCGGCCCAACCAGCAACCAAAGCTGTATGCATTATATGGACAGCCAGCAAACGGCCAGGATCATTCAATACGACGGTATGCACACGATACCAAGGCAAACCCATGTAAATACCCCTTTATCAACGAAAAATAGACACTATGTAACTTTATTGCATTGGAAAAACGATGCTCTGGACCTCCCCTTTTCGGTGGATTCTCTCGGAGAAAGGATTAATAGTTGTTATATTCTTGTTTTTTTAGTAAAAACGTAACAATTCGGTTCGTAGGAACAATGAGAAGCAGATCTATTCTATATCCGATAAGTACCAATACGCAATGGGGGTGGATCCCATTTTCTATGAACGAATACATATAGTTGTTAATCATTCAAAAGACCTATCGTAATAATTTTTCCATAAAAATAAAAGACACTATGATTAAGACAATCAAGGCATTCTGACGCTTCCACACCAAGCCGGCCGCGGGTTGATTACACATGAGAGAGCCCGACCCGCCTAAGGCCGATAACAAAACATTTACTCTAACTTCTTTAACTTCTTTTAGGGTCGCGGTTTTCTTGCTCGCTTTTTATTTTTATGCCGATTGGTATGCCTAAAATCCCTTTCCTGCTTGACGGAGACGAAGAAGATGAAGAGGAAGACGACGCGACTTGGGTTGACCTGTATAACGTACTTTATCGAACCAGATCCATCTTTTTAGGCGACGCAATTCACTTCGAGGTCGCGAATCACATTGCTGGGCTGATGATATTTCTCACCATACAGGATGCGACTCAAAATCTTTATTTCTTTATAAACTCTCCCGGCGGGCTGGCAGTAGCCGGATTACTCATTTATGATACTATGCAATACGTAACACCTCCTGTGTATACACTAGGCCTGGGGGTACTCGCCTCAATGGCATCCTTTCTACTGGTCGGCGGAGAAACGTCCAAACGCCTAATGGGCCCTAACGGTAGGGTAATGATACATCAGCCCGAGTCCGATTATACTCACAAAGACCAATCGCTAGAGGTACAACTGGACTCAGGGGAAGTAGAAGACATTCGCAAAATGGTCATAAGGGTTTATCTAGAAAGAACAAGGCTACCCCGGGAGGTTCTAAACGACCATTTGGAAAGAAATTATTTTATGACAGCAACCGAAGCCAAATATTATGGAATTGTTGATGATATAGGGATTCAAAATCTTCTTGCTCGTCTACGGGCTGAAAGTGCTAGTCAGGACAATTCTCTCGACCCCGACGCACCGGATGAAAGTGCTAGTCAGGACAATTCGCTCGACCCCGACGCACCGGATGAAACCAGACCCCCAAAATTGCGATAAGTTTGCCTTTCGTTTTCCCTTTAAAATGACTACGAAAAAAAAAAAAGGAAAAAAAGGCGATGTCAACGCATCTGGGAAGAAACACTTGCTCCTTCTTTATTGTAGTGTATATCTTTATTGTAATGTATAAATTGTAATCCATAGGGGCTCGGATGTATATGGAAGCAGTTACGATAAGAAAGAACCACTTGGGTTTGTACACGGAATTCCTAATTCCAATTGAAATGTACACGGATTCGTTAGATAATGGTGTCCCCTAAACGAAAAAACAGCCCTTTCCAAACGAGCATTCTCCCAAAACATCCATTTTAATTTAAATTCTTTTTTACGAGATGTTTTGATTGCACGTCCCTTACCTTCTCCTAATCACAACCGCGGAGTTTCATAATGTCGACGGTTGTTCCTAATTGTTCCTAAGCAGACCGGGTTTGGATTGATCTAAACCCACCCACTCATTATGGATACGATTCAAGATGCCAACTATTAAACAACTTATTAGAAACACAAGACAGCCAATCAGAAATGTCACGAAATCGCCCGCCCTGCGGGGATGTCCTCAGCGCCGAGGAACATGTACTAGGGTGTATGTGCGACTCGTTCAGATCCTCGCTCGGACAAAATAAAGGAAACTCATTTTCAAGTCTCAATGTCAGTACCTGTGAATGGGATAAAATGGAAGCAAGGGCCGTTCACTAAAAAAGACATAAAAAAAAGATATATTCTAGCGTGTTGGAATTTATGGTTTCCATTGGTGCAAATCCAATCATTTCAATTTTGAATTGAAGATGAAAAAATTCCCCATTGGTAACAAATGGTTATCCATTAAGCGGGGGAAATGCCATTTTCAAAGCAGAAATCTCATGCCTCTACTTTGGAAAAATTGGAAAAAACGGACTAAAAGGGTCAGCGACTCAGCTAATCTTCATAATTCAATATCGTTACTGTATAGGTAGGTCTCGTTGTGAAAGACCTATGACTAGATAATTCATGGGTAGAGCCAGAGAATGTGAACTGTACACGTTCCCAATGGCATTGATTAAATGAAGTAAGGGGCTCCGGTGTATAGAGAGGACCTCACCGTTTAAGACGTAACCATAGAAACGAAGGAACCCACCATTTCTTTATTCATTTCTATTGAGTATTTTTTTATCTTTTATGTTTTTTAATACCGAGTATCAATACAATTTCTTATTTCGAGGTGAAATGCCGATAAAAAAAAAAAGAAAAATCGTGGTCGGGAAGGTTATAGTAGCCAAAGCCGTTGGAATTTTTGTTTTATACGTTGGAAGAATCCGTTTTGTTATTAAGAAACTAGGAAAGAGGAAAAGAATAACTGAAAGAAAAGAAATTGATTAGTTATTCATTAAAGTTTCATTTATTCAATGACCAGAATTAGACGGGGATATATAGCTCGTAGACGTAGAACAAAAACGCGTTTCTTTGCATCAAGCTGGCGGGGGGCTCGTGGAAACCTGACTCGAGCAATCATTCAACAGAGAATAAGAGCTTGGTTTTCGTCTCATCGAGATAGAACTAGACAAAAGAGAGATTTTCGTCGTTTGTGGATCACTCGAATAAATGCAGCAATTCGCGAGAATGGGAGATCCTCTATTTATAGTAAATTAATACACAATCTGTACAAGAGGCAGTTGTTTCTTAATCGTAAAATGCTTGCCCAACTAGCTATATTAAATAGGAATTGTCTTTATATGATTTCCAATCAGATCCTAAAAGAAGTAGATTGGCAAGAATCCGCTACAATATTGGAAATCTAGTGCGCTGGAGAATGAACTCCGGGAAGGTAGAGTAGAAATTAATAGGATAAGGAGAATATGATAAAAAAGAGAATATGATAAAGCCGCTCAAAATAAAATCAGTAAAGACGTCCAATATCCAATAAAAAAAGATTTCTTGTTCCCACATTCTTGTTTTTTCTTACAATACAACAATCTAAGCAAGATTGGATTCTCGAATTTTTCAAACAAACTCTCAACTAATTCAATCGAGGAGTAAGCTTTTTTTTTTATTTATTTCTGGTTCTAAGACCAACAGTTCGGGCGGTCGACTGGCTTCTTTTAAACCGTTGCGCCTTCGGACGAAAAGGTAATAAAGATAAAATACGAGCTTGTTTTATAGCAATAGTAATTAATCTTTGTTGTTTTAAAGTCAATCTATTTACCCGTCTCGATAAAATTTTTCCTTGTTGACTAATAAATCGACTAATTAAACTGATGTTTCTATAATCAATTCGATCCCCCGATTGGATCGGGGGCAAACGCCTACGAAAAGATCGCTTAGATTTAAGAAAGAGTCGCTTGGATTTATCCATGGTTTGTTTAGTCCTTATCCTGAAAATACTAGTTGAATCTGATCCAAAAAAAATGAGAATGACAAAAGGAAAGGGTTTCGTTTTTTCTTTTTTCTATTCTAGAAAAGTTATTAGAGATTTAAGCCATATCATAGATTCTAGAAATCCTGTTCCCTATAACAATTAAGAATACGGTGTGTCCCTTTTCATGTTCCTTGTAAAAAAAAGACAGACACTTGACTCTTGATTCGATCTATTTCTTTATCTCCCCGTGAATTGTCTGTTTGTAACAATAGGGACAGAATTTTTTCAATTCCAATTGACCAGGCGTATTGTGTCGATTCTTTTCAGTAATATATCTGGAAATACCCGTTGATTCCTTAGTAACACCCCCTCGAACACAATTGGTACATTCCAAGATAACCGTTACACGGGCATCTTTACCCCTGGCCATAACATAAACCCCCTTTGAGTTTTTGATTTAACCAACCCCTCTTTTTTCCGATCTAAAGGTAAAAAAAAGGAAGGAAAAAAAGAAATAGAAGTTGCTCTAACTAGAAATTTGCAAAGATTTCGTTGCAATCACAACAAAATATAGTAAATAGTAAGTAATATTCAATTAAATAAATAAAAATAATCTAAATTAATATACATAGAAATTAATATACATAGAAAAAAGTAAAATAACGATTTCTAACTCTCTTTCATTTAGTTCTATTTACAATAGAATTCTATTCGAAGATAGTCTTATTTCATTTCAATATCTTGTATGATATTCTTGTTTTAGACAAATTTGCGCTCTCACGATATTTTTTATCAATTGAATTGGATGCGTAAACCAAATTTTGCCGGGGTTGAATCTACGTTTTTATTTCTCTTTCCTCCTTTACTTTATTGTACTTAATCGGATCGAATTCTATTTTAGATACAAGAAAAGAGGGGGAGGGCTTAGTAAAAGATCTTTTGATTCTATCTCTAATCTTCTTCACCACCTCCCACGTCAATAGTTAATAACTAGGAAAAAAAGGGGAATGTCAAGGCATCCGGGAAGAAACGATTGATCTCTATCAATAGACCCGCTAAAGCCCCGAACCAGAGAGCACTTAGTACCGGTGCGACGGAAAGATATGTTTTTAGATCTCGCATTGAAAATCCTCCTTCTTTATTGTAATGTATAATTGTAATCCATAGGGGCTCGGATGTATATGGAAGCAGTTACGATAAGAAAGAACCACTTGGGTTTGTACACGGAATTCCTAATTCCAATTGAAATGTACACGGATTCGTTAGATAATGGTGTCCCCTTTCTTAAAACCGAAAAAACAGCCCTTTCCAAACGAGTATTCCCCCAAAACATTCATTTTGAGTTCTTTTTTACGATTCATCTAATATATATTATATATAATAATATATAAGTCTTCGAATAACTAATCACTAATAATATATATATTAGATATATAAGCCTTCTATTATTAGATGGTTGTTATATGAGACCAAAAAAAGAAATGGCAAGATAACTTGTATATCAATGGATATGGCTAAGGATAAAAAATAAGGATTTGGAAAACAAGACAGGAATTCTCTACAATGACACAGCCGACCAATTGAAAGGGATGTAGCGCAGCTTGGTAGCGCGTTTGTTTTGGGTACAAAATGTCACGGGTTCAAATCCTGTCATCCCTACCTATTACTTCTCCTCTGAGCAGTAACGATTGAAATTGATTCAAATCATGCATACAGAATCGTTTTTTAGTCTAGGTATATATAAGATATGTATGCTATATGATAGCATACAAGAGGTATTGGGATTACAAAACAAAAGATTCGTCCTTACATACAGCCTTAGCTATTGGGATTAGAAAGCGCTCTTAGTTCAGTTCGGTAGAACGCGGGTCTCCAAAACCCGATGTCGTAGGTTCAAATCCTACAGAGCGTGATTCGGGTCTTGGTTAGGTTAAGACGAGACACTATTTGAACTCCTCTTTTCTTTAATTCACAGGAGGTCAATCCAAAAAAGATGTTAATTAATTAATCAAAGGTCCAGCTGATCGCCACGCCTGTATTGTAAATATGCAGTTACAAATAATCCAGCTAAAGTAATAGGAATTAGACCTAAGACAATTCCAAATAGAAAAACTTCAATCATTTGAATTTGTTTGAAAGGAAAAAGGAGAGGTAATATCTATCCCTAAATAGTAATCCGCATTGCCCATGAATCTCAACGAGCACTAATTGGAAATTGACGCGGTAAGGAACCATAGAATACCACCAAAAGATTTCCTTTTATGAGCTCTATTCAGTCAATTAATTTCAAATAAGTCGTATCTTGGTCAGACCAATAAATAAAACTGAGGTTATAGTTAAAGCCGCTAGTAGAAAACCGAAAAAACTAGTTATAGTAAGCATAAGGATCCAGGGGCTAAATGAAATATGTTCTTTTTTTATCCATATGTTGAGAAAGCACTTTCCTAAGTTTCCAATATTGAAATGAAAGAAAAAGTTCACATCCCAGTTGTTAACTCATCAATCATTATAAACGGTATTAACAAAAAGAGAGAAGAGAGGATGGGAGATAGAAAAAGAAATCAATTAATCATTTGTAACATCTACCCATCCCGGAATTAGGAAGCGCGGTATTTCTTAGCCAACTCTTGAAGAAACCAATATTGAAACAATAATAAGGAAGAGGGGCGGCGTGTAATCATTCACAAAATCAAACTTTTTTGAATTCATACGGAACAAAATTAGAAAATCATTTCGATTTTGATCTTTTTTTTTTTTTTTTTTTTTTCGTATTGAATCTATTTTTTTATTTTACAGTACAATAAAAAGTGACCCTCGAATACCTTTCATTTGAGATATTATGTGAACTACTACTGCTACTGAATTTAATGAGTCAAAATGAAAAAAAAAAGCAAATAATATTCAAACAAATAAAGGAAATGGAAATGAAATTGAGTTTAGAAAGGGTATCGCACGATCAGATCAATCAAGAAAATCAAATCTTTAGTTTCGTCCAAATAGATTCTGAGACCAGTAATTACAAATTTTCCTTTCGAAGTTATACATTTTTTCTAGATTTATTAGATAATATTAGATGATTCGAAATTGTCTTTTCATATCCTAAACCGCCGCCGCTCTCGTAATTAGTTCAAGAAACAACCTTTCAATCGAATACAACAAAACAATGCGTGTATCACAATTCTTGATTATTACAAGTCTATTTTTTCGTTGTTCTCTTTCTAGTATCAATACTATATATTACGCTTACTTCTTACTCTACGAATAACCAATTCCTCTGAAAATGAAAAAAAAAAAAAAAAAGATTCTACCAAAAACTTCTACAGTTTACACCTACAGCAAGGGATATTTTTCAATTTCGCATCTAATTGAATTATCCCAAATATGAGAATCCCCCTCATCACTTATT